ATTCAATATCAAATCACGGAAAATTCGAATTATGGTTTGAAACGGAATCGCGTATTTACACGAAATCCCCAGTAGTTTCATTTTCGACCGCTACAAGATCAACAATGCCATGAGCTTGGGCTTCTGTTGCTGACATAAAAACATCCCTTTCCATGTCTTCGGATATAACCCATAAAGGGTTGCCCGTTCTTTGTACATAAACCTTTGTGAGGGTTTCGCGAAGTTTGAGTAGTTCTTCCGCTTCCAGGATAAATTCCCCTGCTTGCGCCTCATAAAAAGAACTAGCAGGTTGGTGAATCATAACCCTGATAATATTGATATAACATCATGCATGAACGGTTTTTCTATCTCGAATGATTGGGCTAAAGTAAGGGCTAAAAAAAAAGAAGAAAAAAAAAATAGAATTGAACATCCGTACAGGCATCTTTTGTGCATTGCATACGGCTCCGCAATGGAATTTCCTTTTTCTTCCCTTCTATTCTATATCGAAGCAAAAAAAAAGAATCCATCCGATTCAGATCGTTGAATGATCCATTTACCACCCTTCTTTTCGTATTGTAGGAGTCAAAAAAAAAATACTATGATGGTTCTGTTGCTTTCTATATTTATCTCGTCTGTAATTTAGCAATCCCAAAGTTTCTTTTTGATACGATCAAATAAGGAAAAATGATCTTTTTTTTTTTTTCATTTTCGTATTCTTTTCTTCGTAAGATAAATATCAGAAAGTACTTCTGGTGTGGAAGAAAAATGGTTTGTGACGCTGAAATGTACTCCCGACACAGAAGATCAAATCGGAAATAACCTTTGTTTCATACTACTATCTCGATACAAAATCTCATGTTAGGAAAAACAATAATAGTTTGTTCATATCGAACTCGAAGTGCCATGCTATTATTACCTATTATTCATATTTGATACGGCGAAGGCATAGTCTTCTTCCTTTTTTCAAATAAAAACTCATTGGCGCCAAGCGTGAGGGAATGCTAGACGTTTGGTAATTTCTCCTCCGACCAGAATGAAAGATCCCATTGAAGCGGCTAATCCCATGCATATTGTATGTACATCGGGCGAAACAAATTGCATAGTATCATAAATGGCTATTCCTGGTATTACCCATCCGCCGGGGGAGTTTATAAACAAATAAAGATCCTTAGTATCATCTTCTATACTGAGATATACCATGAGACCAACAAGTTGATTTGAGATTTCGCTATCAACTTCTTGGCCTAAAAAAAGTAATCTTTCTCGATAAAGTCGGTTGATTAGGACAAAATTGTATCCCTTTTAAACCGTACGTGCATCTTTGGATGCATACGGTTCAAAAAAATTGCGAAAAAAAGAATCAATGTGTCGATTCCAATCCTATCTCTTTTTTTTGTAACAGATTTCTGTTTTTCTAATGAAAGGGATTTTTTCTTCTATTTTTCAAAAAAACATGAGTTTTGGCCCCCTTCCCTAAAAAAAAAAAGAATTTAGTGAACTTATTGAATTAACCTCTCATTGATGTATTGTTTCGTCGAGATTCAAATCACGATGTCATTTTCTTGTTCCTGACTGGGTCCTTTCAATTCTTTTAGGTTCATGTTCTACTCCGGGGAAAGATCTATCCGAATTATATTTGCACATATAGGACAAATGATCTCAGTACCACTTCTTTTTGCTACGACTTTTTTCAATTCCTTTCACGCCTCCCCCAAACTATTCGATGTATTCATCATACTGGTTGGCATGGCAGTTTGAGATCGCCTCTATAATTAAGTATAAGAATCGTCTATGCTACAAGTGGTAATTGTACATATATTACTATTACCAATTTGGTATTTTCTGAACGGAGCCTGGATACTTGATTTTCTTAGTCCAAGTCAACCATAAATTCTTATAATTGATAATATTGATCCTCAATAGAAATTGATCTAATTTCACTTCACGCTCTGAATAATTGATTCTTCAATCAATACAATATTTCTTGGGCGAAACAGAGGATATCTCGATCGGTGGAGAAAACGGGTAAATCCCATATGACCCAATATGTCTGACAAGTCGCACTATACGTCAACCCAAACTGCATCTTCCTCTCCAGGACTCCGAAAAGGTACTTTTGGAACACCAATGGGCATTAAATTAAAGAAAAAAAATTTAGTACTATACTTCACTTTAATATGGAAACGTAAGAATGAGTTTATTGTCTTCATTATTATTTTTTTTTCTGTTTATTCTAGTTTATACATACATTGGAAGGTTTTTAGAGGAAGACATAATGAATAAATAAAAATTTTAATGAAGGGATCGATCGTTCGAATAATAAACAAGTATACATGCATTCGTTCCCACGCAATGGGAGCATTGGTCCCATTGCGTATTGGTACTTATCGGGTATAGAATAGATCTGCTTCTCTTTGTTCTTACGAACAGAATTCCGCCGTTATTTTCAACGGAATAGAATAAATAGTAACCTTTTCTCATACAGAATCCGCTGAAAAGGTTAGGTACATAGTGCAATGCGATAAAGTTACATAGTGTCTATTTTTCTTTGAGAAAGGGGTATTTCCATGGGTTTGCCTTGGTATCGTGTTCATACTGTAGTATTGAATGATCCCGGCCGATTGCTTTCTGTCCATATAATGCATACGGCTCTAGTTTCTGGTTGGGCCGGTTCGATGGCTCTATACGAATTGGCGGTTTTTGATCCCTCTGACCCCGTCCTTGATCCAATGTGGAGACAAGGTATGTTCGTTATACCCTTCATGACTCGTTTAGGAATAACCAATTCGTGGGGTGGTTGGAGTATTTCAGGAGGAACTATAACGAATCCGGGTATTTGGAGTTATGAAGGCGTGGCTGGGGCACATATTGTGTTTTCTGGCTTGTGCTTTTTGGCGGCCATCTGGCATTGGGTATATTGGGACCTAGAAATATTCTGTGATGAACGTACGGGAAAACCCTCTTTGGATTTGCCCAAGATCTTTGGAATTCATTTATTTCTCTCAGGGGTGGCTTGCTTTGGCTTTGGCGCATTTCATGTAACAGGCTTATATGGTCCTGGAATATGGGTGTCTGATCCTTATGGACTAACTGGAAAAGTACAATCTGTAAGTCCAGCGTGGGGCGCGGAAGGTTTTGATCCTTTTGTTCCGGGAGGAATCGCCTCTCATCATATTGCAGCGGGTACTCTGGGCATATTAGCGGGCCTATTCCATCTTAGTGTCCGTCCGCCTCAACGTCTATACAAAGGATTACGTATGGGCAATATTGAAACTGTACTTTCTAGTAGTATCGCTGCTGTTTTTTTTGCAGCTTTTGTTGTTGCTGGAACTATGTGGTATGGTTCAGCAACGACCCCAATCGAGTTATTTGGTCCTACTCGTTATCAGTGGGATCAGGGATACTTCCAGCAAGAAATATATCGAAGAGTTGGTGCCGGACTAGCCGAAAATCTAAGTTTATCAGAAGCTTGGTCTAAAATTCCCGAAAAATTAGCTTTTTATGATTACATTGGTAATAATCCGGCAAAAGGGGGATTATTCAGAGCAGGCTCAATGGACAGCGGGGATGGAATAGCTGTTGGATGGTTAGGACACCCCGTCTTTAGAGATAAAGAAGGGCGCGAACTTTTTGTACGTCGTATGCCTACTTTTTTTGAAACATTCCCGGTCGTTTTGGTAGATGGAGACGGAATTGTGAGGGCAGATGTTCCTTTTCGAAGGGCAGAATCAAAGTATAGTGTTGAACAAGTAGGTGTAACCGTTGAGTTCTATGGTGGCGAACTCAATGGAGTCAGTTATAGTGATCCTGCTACTGTGAAAAAATATGCTAGACGCGCACAATTAGGTGAAATTTTTGAATTAGACCGGGCTACTTTGAAATCCGATGGTGTTTTTCGTGGCAGTCCAAGGGGTTGGTTCACTTTTGGGCATGCTACGTTTGCTTTGCTCTTCTTTTTCGGACACATTTGGCATGGCGCTAGAACCTTATTCAGAGATGTTTTTGCTGGTATTGATCCAGATTTGGATGCTCAAGTAGAATTTGGAGCATTCCAAAAACTTGGAGATCCAACTACAAGGAGACAAGTAGTTTGATACAAGATTGTTCTGGTATCTTTTGCCTCTATTTTTTTTATTTGAATTTGAATAAGGTACCCGAGAAATATTGACTTGAATCACCTTCTTTTCTTTGATTCGTTCCCCCTTTTTATATGGTATGGTAAATGATTCCACTCAAACGAATAGGTGTGAAAGCTATAATTGTAAACCACGATCGAATCTATGGAAGCATTGGTTTATACATTCCTTTTAGTCTCGACTTTAGGGATAATTTTTTTCGCTATCTTTTTTCGAGAACCGCCTAAGGTTCCGACTAAAAAAATGAAATGATTTTTCATTATATCAACTGAAGTAATGAGTCTCCCATATCGGGAGGCTCATTACTTCAACTAGTCTAGTCCCCGTGTTCCTCGAATGGATCTCTTAGTTGTTGAGAGGGTTGCCCAAAAGCGGTATATAAGGCGTACCCCGTAAAGCTTACAAGTAAACCAGATATGAAGATGGCGACTAGGGTTGCTGTTTCCATTTTTAGATAATTTCAAGATCACAATGGATCTACGATAAGATCGTTTATTTACAACTACAACGGAATGGTATACAAAGTCAACAGATCTCAACCAATGATTAAATAGGATTTATGGCTACACAAACCGTTGAGGGTAGTTCTAGATCTAGGCCAAGACAAACTACCGTAGGGAATTTATTGAAACCATTGAATTCGGAATATGGTAAAGTGGCTCCGGGCTGGGGGACTACGCCACTTATGGGAGTCGCAATGGCTTTATTTGCGATATTCCTATCTATTATTTTGGAAATTTATAATTCTTCCGTTTTACTGGATGGAATTTCAATGAGTTAGGTTCATAAGAACTACGAAGCCCTAGCAAAAAAATGACTTAAGACTCGGATTTATAGACCATTCTGGTAGTTCGACTGTGGGATTTCTTTTTTTCGGTATTT